TATGGATTTCCAAAGACTCCATGGATAGGAACTAAAAACGAGATATCGAAGTAGTTCTGATGATTCAGTATATCATCACTTCAATTCGGAGTTCTTAGTTACTTTGACCGGGTGGATCTTAGTGATGGAATAATAAGTAATAATTCATTGGTTGATTGTATCATTAACCATTTCTTTATTTTGGTGCGAGGAACTTACCATGAATCCACTGATTTCTGCCGCTTCCGTTATTGCTGCTGGATTGGCCGTAGGGCTTGCTTCTATTGGACCTGGAGTTGGTCAAGGTACTGCTGCGGGCCAAGCCGTAGAAGGTATCGCGAGACAACCAGAAGCAGAGGGTAAAATACGAGGTACTTTATTGCTTAGTCTGGCTTTTATGGAAGCTTTAACAATTTACGGACTGGTCGTGGCATTAGCGCTTTTATTTGCGAATCCTTTTGTTTAATCCTATTCTATAAACGTGGAAATACGTACTTCTTTTCTTATTTTATTGCCGTCGACTTACCGCTTGCTTCTTCGAATTATATCAAAACTTCACTCCACTTCTTCGTTGAGACAATACTCCGGGGAAGGTCTGATTTGAGGATGAGGAATTAGTAGATCCACTCGCTTTCTCACTTCCCGTCCTTAATTTAATGGAAACCCCTTTTGACTTTTAGGAAGCGTTGCAGGTATTTCGCAATTGACATGAAACCGGGGACCTAATAAGTATCTTATTGGGAACTTCAATTGAAATAAAATAATAATAAAGAATCCATTTTTGAAATTTGAAAATGATTTCAAATGAAATGAATATATTCATATTTAAAATAAGTCAATTAATAAAAAAAAAAAAAGAAATCAATAATAAAAAAACGGGACGAAGTGATACAAAAAGAACTCTGTTCGATTTTGTTAGTCCTATCTATAAGAGGAGAGCATATGAAAAATGTAACCGATTCTTTCGTTTCCTTGGGTTACTGGCCATCCGCCGGGAGTTTCGGGTTGAATACCGATATTTTAGCAACAAATCTAATAAATCTAAGTGTAGTGCTTGGCGTATTGATCTTTTTTGGAAAGGGAGTGTGTGCGAGTTGTGTATTTCAAGAATAGGCTGGATCCAACCGGCTGCACTTTCTTTTTTTTTTTTTATTTATAAATAGGGAAGAAAGGTGCACGATCTCGACGAATTACTTCTGAATAAATTAAGAAATCATATGTAAGAACCATAGCATTTCGTGACTCATTGGTAAATCAACTTTGATTCTCTATCAACCAATAATGTGGGACCATTAACATGGTTAAAGCTAAACCGCCTGAAGTCCAGGCACAACATGGTACTCTTTCTACCACTACGTTAGTACGGAGATGGTTTCAAAATGAATAGTTGGCAATTTATCCGATATAGAACACTCATATCGATAAAATGATTTGAACCATTTACTGGAAAAATGGGTGTCTCGACCTTTTTTTATCCAATGCTGAATCGACGACCTATGTATAAAATAAGAAGAATTTTTTGGATTTGAAGAAAAAAAAACAACTTTGCTGACAATTACAGATTTTTTTTGTCTGGTCGGAAGAGTCCTCTGAATATTCTGGTCTTGTATCAGTTTCCATATCTTGGAATACGAACAGAGAAGAGAGGGTAGGCTCATTACATTAAAAGATATGGGAATGCTCATAACATAAGTAACTGAGCGTGAGAGCCAAATGAATCGAAAGATTCATGTTTGGTTCGGGAAGAGATCATGGAAGTGAAGTTGTGAAATGAATGGGAAAATAATCTACTTTCATTAAGTGATTTATTAGATAATCGAAAACAGAGGATTCTGAGTACTATTCGAAATTCAGAAGAACTACGCGGAGGAGCTATTGAGCAGCTCGAAAAAGCCCGGGCTCGCTTACGGAAAGCGGAAATGGAAGCAGATGAGTTTCGAGTGAATGGATACTCTGAGATAGAACGAGAAAAACAGAATTTGATTAATGCCACTTATGAGAATTTGGAACGATTAGAAAATTACAAAAATGAAACCATTCATTTTGAACAACAAAGAGCAATTAATCAGGTCCGACAGCGAGTTTTCCAACAAGCCTTACAAGGAGCTCTAGGAACTCTGAATAGTTGTTCGAACAGCGAGTTACATTTACGCACCATCAGTGCTAATATTGGCATGCTCGGGGCCATGAAAGAAATAACTGATTAGCCCTTTTACTGTAGGCATTATTTTTTTTTTTCTACCTTTGTTTCCGAAAAAGAATTAAGAGACACTAATGGTAACCATTCGAGCCGACGAAATTAGTAATATTATCCGTGAACGTATTGAACAATATAATCGAGAAGTCACGATTGTGAATACCGGCACCGTACTTCAAGTAGGCGATGGCATTGCTCGTATTCATGGTCTTGATGAAGTAATGGCAGGGGAATTAGTAGAATTTGAAGAGGGTACAATAGGCATTGCTCTGAATTTGGAATCAAACAATGTTGGCGTTGTATTAATGGGTGACGGTTTGATGA